TGGGCAGCCTTGGTTCTATTGAAAATACCAGTGTAAGTGAAGACCCGATTAGAAATGATATAGATAAAAACACTCTTAGTGGGAGTGATAGTGACAATTCTAGTTACAGTAATGTTGATCATTTAGTCGGCGTTAGAGACATTCATAATTTCGTACCTGATGATACTTTTTTAGTTAGGGATAATAATAGGGACAGTTATTTCATATGTTTTGATATTGAAAATCAAATTTTTGAGATTGACAATGCTCATTCTTTTCTAAGTGAACTAGAAAGCTCTTTTTCTAATTCTCGGAATTTTTGTTATCTAAATAGTGTATCTAATAGTGATGATCCCCACTATGATCCTTACATATATGATACTAAATATAGTTGGAATAAACACATTACTAGCTGTATTGACAGCTATTTTCGTTCTCAAATTTGTATTGATAGTTACATTTTAAGTGGTATTGTCAATTACAATGACAATTACATTTCTAGTTACATTTTTGATGAAAGCAGAAATAGTAGTGAAACCCAGAGTTCAAGTATAAAAACGAGTCCGGCTGGTAGTGAGTTAACTATAACAGAAACGGAAAATTCTAATGATCTAGATTTTACTCAAAAATATAGGCATTTATGGGTTCAATGCGAAAATTGTTATGGATTAAATTATAAGAAATTTTTGAAATCAAAAATTAATATTTGCGAACACTGTGGACATCATTTGAAAATGAGTAGTTCAGATAGAATAGAACTTTTGATTGATCCGGGTACTTGGGTTCCTATGGATGAAGATATGGTCTCTGTGGATACCATTGAATTTCCGTTGGAAGAGGAATCTTACAAAGAGCGTATTGATTCTTATCAAAGAAAAACAGGATTAACTGAGGCTGTTCAAACAGGCATAGGTCAACTAAACGGTATTCCCATAGCAATTGGGGTTATGGATTTTCAGTTTATGGGGGGTAGTATGGGTTCCGTAGTTGGCGAGAAGATCACTCGTTTGATCGAATATGCTACCAATCAGTTTTTGCCTCTTATTCTAGTGTGTGCTTCCGGAGGAGCACGCATGCAAGAAGGAAGTTTGAGCTTGATGCAAATGGCTAAAATAGCTTCCGCTTTATATGATTATCAATCAAAGAAAAAGTTATTCTATGTATCAATCCTTACATCTCCTACTACTGGTGGGGTGACAGCCAGTTTTGGTATGTTGGGCGATATCATTATTGCCGAACCCAATGCCTACATTGCATTTGCGGGTAAAAGAGTAATTGAACAAACATTGAATACGACAGTACCTGAGGGCTCACAAACGGCTGAATATTTATTCCATAAGGGCCAATTCGACCTAATCGTACCACGTAATCTTTTAAAAGACGTTCTGAGTGAGTTATTTCAGCTCCACGCTTTCTTTTCTCTGAATCAAAATTCAATCAAGCGGATCCTTAATAAAAAAAATATATTAATTAATCAAAATATAAATTATTATTTTTTTTTTATAAAACGAGTAGTTATTTAGTTTATAGAAATCAAAGCCAAAATCCATTCTACGGATTTTGGCTTGGTAGCATTTGATGACATAAGATTTAATTGTAAAAATAATTATGCGGATCATTTTTTTTTTACCGACATTCCCGATTACTAATCAGTAAAAACCTCTATCAAAAAAAAAAAGAATGCATTCCTTCTTCCGCTAAATTAAAATTAGGCAAGGAGAATAAAGCGAATTTCGCGTTCTCTTCTTATGTGTATATAATTAAAATATAGAAAATTTAAAAGTGAAAAGTACAGAATCTTGCATCTTTCGATATTTTTTTAGAATCCCCAGTTTTACTAAGACTCCCTATTCCCGGATCGGATTGTAACAAATTTTTCAGGAAGTTGTAAGAAACTCTTTCTTTATTTTATTCCATTTTATGAAATTCAAATTATAAGACAAAAACAAGATAATAAAAAAGGCGATTATCATATATATATATATTTCATGTAGAAAGATGAAAAATTATATTTATTTAGTTCGACATTCCTTGCACTTATTTTATTATATTTATATATTTTTTATTATATCACATATACTCACTTAGATATGCTTAGTATAATTCTATATGAATTATAAATAATGATTATAAGATACCTTTATAACAATATAAATAACAATATAACAATAACAGGTAAAAATAGTAAATCCAGGTATCCATTTTATGACAAATTTACCCTCTTTTTTTGTGCCTTTCGTGGGCCTAATATTGCCGGCAATTGCGATGGCTTCTTTATCTCTTCATATTCAAAAAAACAAGATTTTTTAGATATCGATATGATGGGGCTAAATCTCATCTATTTTGTTTTTTTTTTTCAAGATTTAGACTTAGACCATAACACAGATATCTATTTCTTAGAATAAAATATGTGATGTGGTTTCCCCCGAACATAAAGAAACTATTATTGTTATTCGTGTGTAAACATGATATATGAGTAAATAAATTATAGCTATTTGCAACGAAATCAAATCGGGATCGGGGCGAATGCCTTAAATGTAAAGTGAATATATCTATATGTATGTGGATATCTATAGGAAATCATGCGAAATGGATATTATTATTTTATATCTAACCAATTCGATGAATTACTCCTAAAATAAAAGTTCACATCAGAATAGTGCTAGTTGATGAGAGTTATTTCGGAAACACACAAAAAGTCAAATTAATTTGGGTTATTCTCTCAATTTCAATAAAATGCAACTAGATCTAGTATGAATTGGCGATCAGAACATATATGGATAGAACTTATAGCGGGGTCTCGAAAAACAAGTAATTTCTGCTGGGCCTTTATCCTTTTTTTAGGTTCATTAGGGTTTTTATTAGTTGGAATTTCCAGTTATCTTGGTAGAAATTTGATATCTTTATTTCCGCCTACGCAAATCATTTTTTTTCCACAGGGGATCGTGATGTCTTTCTACGGAATTGCGGGTCTCTTTATTAGCTCTTATTTGTGGTGCACAATTTCGTGGAATGTAGGTAGTGGTTATGATCGGTTCGATAGAAAAGAAGGAATAGTGTGTATTTTTCGTTGGGGATTTCCTGGAAAAAATCGTCGCATCTTCCTCCAATTCTTTATGAAAGATGTCCAGTCCATCAGAATAGAAGTGAAAGAGGGTATTTATGCTCGTCGTGTCCTTTATATGGAAATCAGAGGCCATGGCGCTATTCCTTTGACTCGTACTGATGAGAATTTGACTCCACGAGAACTTGAGCAAAAAGCTGCTGAATTGGCTTATTTCTTGCGTGTACCAATTGAAGTATTTTAAAAAATGAATTGAAACTGAAATGAAAAGAATGAATGCTTTTTTTCTTTTCAATAGAGAGATTATATCTTGTAGATTCTCTTTTTTTTTTTGTTTTGTCAATCAATTTTTCTTTTTATCCCTTTTTGTACTTCTTAATTACCAAACGATTGGGATGCTTATAACGATAGCTTTTTTGTCTTGTTTTGGTAGTCATTTTTTTTTATCAGAATCACAATATTCTTCAGAAAATTCTCTCAATTATTCCCGGACTATGCGTCGTTTTTTTTTTTTTTTTTCAAAAAATTGGATATTTTGATAGAAAGAGAGTTCTTTCGTTTCAAAATCTGAATAATATTTGTTACTTGAAGGGGCTCTTTCATGCATTTCTTTATTGAAAGGGGTCACTCTCTTCGAATTTTAGCAAGTGATAGATTTGGAAACAATCTCTTTATTCGAAGTGGATTCTTTTTTATTCCATTTCTGTATTATTTATAAATTCAAGTACTAACCGCTGAATCATACACAAAAAAAGCGGGGAATAGATTCGTGGGCTCGATAACTTGTAATAGAACTGATCCTTGATAGGAATATTAGTTAGTATCGTATAGCGTCAACGAATGGGGTGAGTTCATTAAAAATTCAAAGACGGAAAAATGGCAAAAAAGAAAGCATTCATTCCCCTTCTATATCTTGCATCTATAGTATTTTTGCCCTGGTGGATCTCTCTCTCATTTACTAAAAGTCTGGAATCTTGGGTTACTAATTGGTGGGATACTAGGCAATCCGAAATTTTTTTGAATGATATTCAAGAAAAGAGTATTCTAAAAAAATTCATAGAATTAGAGGAACTCTTACTCTTGGACGAAATGATAAAGGAATACCCGGGAACACATCTAGAAAAGCTTCGTATCGGAATCTACAACGAAACGATCCAATTGATCAAGATGCACAATGAAGATTGTATCCATACGATTTTGCACTTCTCGACAAATATGATCTGTTTCGTTATTCTAAGTGGTTATTCTATGCTAGGTAATGAAGAACTTGTTATTCTTAACTATTGGGTTCAAGAATTTCTATATAACTTAAGCGACACAATCAAAGCCTTTTCCATTCTTTTAGTAACTGATTTATGTATAGGATTCCATTCGCCCCACGGTTGGGAACTAATGATTGGATCTGTCTACAAAGATTTTGGATTTGCTCATAATGATCAAATTATATCCGGTCTTGTTTCTACCTTTCCGGTCATTCTAGATACAATTTTAAAATATTTGATTTTCCGTTATTTAAATCGTGTATCTCCCTCACTTGTAGTGATTTATCATTCAATGAATGACTGAAAAATGATTCACTGATCCAATTAGAATGGTTGGTTGTTACTTTGTACATAAGCAAAACATTCAAAACTGTACTTATTCTTTTTACTCATACAAGGGATTCGATTCCTCCTATATTCTATTCCATTACAATAAAATTCTTTTAGTACATAGCAGAATCATAGATAGGGAACTATACTAGACTAAGAACCCACCTAATTTTATTGTATAAATTTTCGATACCAATGATTGGACCATGCAAACTATAAATACCCTTTTTTCTTGGATAAAGGAAGAGATTACTCGATCCATTTCCGTATCGCTCATGATATATATAATAACTGGGGCACCCGTTTCAAATGCCTATCCCATTTTTGCACAGCAGGGTTATGAAAATCCACGCGAAGCGACCGGC